GATTTTTCATCGAATGATTATTCATCTATTGTAAGAGGAATTTCAGAGGAAAGGGGGAAACTTGATGGAAAAATCGTGGTTTAATTCCATGTTGGCTAAGGAAGAATTAGAATACAGATGTGGACTAAGTAAATCCATGGATAGCCTTGGTCCTCTTGAAAATACTAGTGGTGTAAGCGAAGACCCAGTTATAAAGGATACAGATAAAAACTGGAGTTCGAGCGGCAGTTCTAGTTATTACCGTAATGTTGATAATTTAATCGACGTCAAAAACATTCGGAATTTCATTTCTGATTCCACCCTTTTAATTCGGGATAGTAATCGGGATAGTTATTCGATATATTTTGATATTGAAAATCAAATTTTTGAGATTGACAATGATCATTCTTGGTTGAGTAGTTCTTTTTATTCGGTTTTGAGTAGTGCTTTTTCTAGTTATTGCGATCCTAGTTATATGAATAATATATCTAAAAGTGACGATCCCCACTATGATGCTTACTTGTACGATAGGAACTATAGTTGGGATAATCACATTAATAGTTGTATTGACTCTTATCTTCGTTCTAAAATCCGTGATGTAACTGAAAAAAGCAGTAGTCCTTTTGAAAAATACAGACATTTGTGGGTTACATGCGAAAATTGCTATACAAACAATTATAAGAGACTTTTTAAGTCAAAAATGTATATTTGTGAACAATGTGGATATCATTTGAAAATGAGTAGTTCAGATAGAATCGAACTTTCGATTGATCCCGGTACTTGGGCTCCTATGGATGAAGACATGATCCCTATAGATCTCGTTGAATTTCATTCTGAAGAGGAAGCTGATTCTGCAGAAGATCTTCTATTTTTTGGTCCACTTTCTACCGATTTTGAAAACGGATCAGATTCTGAAGAGAAATCTCATTCTGAAGAGAAATCTCATTCTGAAGAGGAATCTGATTCTGAAGAAGATCTTCTATTTTTTGGTCCACTTTCTACCGATTTTGAAAACGGATTTGATTCTGAAGAGAAATCTCATTCTGAAGAGAAATCTCATTCTGAAGAGGAATCTGATTCTGAAGAGAAATCTCATTCTGAAGAGGAATCTGATTATGAAGAGGAATCTTATAGCGATCGTCTTGATTCTTATCAAAGAAACACAGGATTAACTGAGGCTGTTCAAACAGGCACAGGTCAACTAAACGGTATTCCTATAGCAATTGGGGTCATGGATTTTGAGTTTATCGGGGGTAGTATGGGATCCGTAGTAGGGGAGAAAATCACCCGTTTGATCGAATATGCTACCAATAAATCTTTACCACTTATTATAGTGTGCGCTTCTGGCGGAGCACGTATGCAAGAAGGAAGTTTGAGCTTGATGCAAATGGCTAAAATATCTTCCGCGTTATATGATTATCAATTAAAGAAAAAGTTATTCTATATATCAATTCTTACATCTCCTACTACTGGTGGAGTAACTGCTAGTTTTGGTATGTTGGGGGATATCATTATTGCCGAACCCAATGCCTATATTGCATTTGCGGGTAAAAGAGTAATTGAAGAAACATTGAAGAAACCAGTGCCCGAGGGTTCACAGGAGACTGAATATTTATTCCCTAAAGGTTTATTTGATCTAATCGTACCACGTCCGCTTTTAAAAGTCGTTCTGAGTGAGTTATTTCAACTGCACGGGTTTTTGCCTTATCAAGAAGATGAAAAGTGAATTTTTCCTCCCGAGAAATCAAATTAGAATTCGGTGAGACAAAGAAAACGAATTTCATCTTCCTCTCTTGTATAGGTATAGATAAAAAAATAGGGAAAAATATAGAATAGAGGGGTTATAGGATTTTGCAGCTTTTTATATATTGCGAGAATTCGATTTTCTTTTTTTTTTACTGAAAATCCCTGTTGGATTCTAACAAATCAAATCCTTAGAGAATTTTTAATAAACTCTTTCTTTTTTAACTTTTTTTTAATTCCACTTCAACGACAAAAAAACAAGAGAAATCGAAGAAGAATAAAAAGAAAGTAAGAAGAATAAAGAAAGTGACTTATCATATATTTCCGATGGGGCAAGTCCATTTATTTCAGTCTACTTTCCTTGCACTTATTAGATATATATATACTCGTTTAGATAGACTTAGTATAATATACGAATTAGAATATAATTATTATAAGATATCTTTCTAACTAAGAATATAAAAATTATACCAATAACAGGTACAAATATTAAATTGAGGTACCCATTCTATGACAACTCCATCCATTTTTGTGCCTTTAGTGGCCCTAGTACTTCCGGCAATTGCAATGGCTTCTTTATCCCTTTATATTGAAAAAACCAAGATTTTTTAGATCTTAGATCCGATGGTGCCTGGGGCCAAGATACACAATCGTATCTTGTTTTTTCACGACTTAGATACCACGGATATCGATTTAGTAGAATATTCGATTTAGTAGAACTAGAGATATATATATATACATGGGGCGGGTTTTCGATCTAACCAATTCGATGAATTACTACTAAAGGTTCACATCAGAATAGTGCTAGTTGATGAGAGTTTCTTCGGAAACAAAAAAGTAAAGGCAAATTCTTTTTGGTTATTCTCTCAATTCCAATAAAAAACAACTGGATCTAGTATGTATGAGTTGGCGATCAGAATCTATATGGATAGAATTTATAGCGGGGTCTCGCAAAACAAGCAATTTTTTCTGGGCCTTTATCCTGTTTTTAGGTTCATTAGGGTTTTTATTGGTTGGAACTTCGAGTTATCTTGGTAGGAATTTGATATCTTTATTTCCGGCTCAGCAAATTGTTTTTTTTCCACAAGGAATCGTGATGTCTTTCTATGGGATCGCGGGTTTCTTTATTAGTTCCTATTTGTGGTGCACAATTTTTTGGAATGTAGGCAGTGGTTATGATCGATTCGATAGACGAGAAGAAATAGTGTGTATTTTTCGTTGGGGGTTTCCTGGAAAAGACCGCCGCATCCTTCTACGATTCCTTATGAAAGATATTCAGTCCATCAAAATAGAAGTTAAAGAGGGTATTTATGCTCGTCGTGTCCTTTATATGGAAATCAGAGGGCAGGGGGCCGTTCCCTTGACTCGTCCTGATGAGAATTTTACTCCACGAGAAATTGAGCAAAAAGCTGCCGAATTGGCCTATTTCTTGCGTGTACCAATTGAAGGCCTTTGAAAAAAAGAATTGAAATTGCTTTATGTCTCGTCAGGACTAAAAAAACTCCAGCCAAGAATCCTCTTTATTTCTATAGCATAACTTAGCTGAAGTTTCTTAAAAATGCCCAGTCGGGCTAAAGTAAAGCATATGTATACAGAGGAGGAGAGGCATAATATAAAACAAAACCTTTTTTTTGTCCACAGTTTTTTGTAAATGTAAAGTCAATCAACTCAATTGAATAATAAAACAAGTAAGAAATCGAAATAATAGATTCATCTTAATCTTATATATCAAACAAAGTAGTAAAGCATTTCGGAATAAATACTTTCTCTTTTTTTTTTCAATATTTGGAATTGGTACGTTAGATACAGATGGAACATATCTTGTCAATTTTCTCTACTTTCTTTTGTCAATTGACCCTTTATCCTTTCTTTTGTGCTCCTTAAGAACCAAACCAACCTATTGGATCTGGCTCTTAGACCGTAACGCTAACCTTTCGGTCTTTTTTTTCATTCAGTTTTGATCATCATAATATTCTTCATAAAATTTCTCCATTATTCCCGGGCTCTATATATATAGTATAGATAGCCTAGATATAGATAACCCGCGAAATTTTATGACATATTTTCGATTTTGATAGAAAGTGAGTTCTTTCGTCTCGAAATCTGAATAGAGTTTGAATATTTGAAGCAGCCCTTTCAGGCATTTATCGAAAGAGAGCAATTTTTTCGAATTTAATCGATCTGGAACCTCTATAATATAGAGAAAACCCTCTAATATATAGATTATATAGATTTCATTCGAATTCGAAGCAGATTCTTTTTAGATTCAAGGACTAAGTACTGAATCAAAATAAAAAGCAGAGAAAAAGCCCGCTACTTTATAATGGAACTCATGTTTGATAGAAAAGTTAGATCACATAAATTCAATGAAGGAGGTAGGGTTGATTAACAAGTCACAGAGCAAAAAATGGCAAAAAAGAAAGTATTAATTCCCCTTCTCTATCTTACCTCTATAGTATTTTTGCCTTGGTGGATCTCTCTCCTTTTTAATAAAAGTCTGAAACCCTGGATTACTCATTGGTGGAATACTAGGCAATCCGAAATTCTGTTGAATGATATTCAAGAAAAAAGTATTCTACAACAATTCATAGAATTAGAGGAACTCTTCCTGTTGGACGAAATGGTAAAAGAATACCCGGAAACACATTTACAAAAACTTCGTATAGGAATCCAAAAGGAAACGATCCAATTGTTAAAGGCGCACAATGCGGGTTCTATCGATACGATTTTGCACTTTTCGACAAATATAATCTGTTTCATTATTCTAAGTGGTTATTCATTTTTGGGTAATGAGGAGCTTGGTATTCTTAACTCTTGGGTTAAAGAATTCCTCTCTAATTTAAGTGACACAATAAAAGCTTTTTCTATTCTTTTTTTAACTGAATTATTTACCGGATACCATTCGACCCACGGTTGGGAACTAATGATTGGCTATATCTGCAAAGATTTTGGATTTTCTCATAATGATCAGATTATATCTGTTCTTGTTTCCACCCTTCCGGTCCTTATAGATACATTTTTGAAATATTGGACCTTTCAGTATTTAAATCGTGTATCTCCATCCCTTGTAATTATTTATCGTTCAATGAAAGAGAGTCGCTGATCAAATTATAATCTTTCTTGCTTTGTATATAAGCAAAGCATCAAAAAAAAAATAACAAAATAATGGATAGGGAACTCTACTAGCGACCCGCCTAATTTTATTGTAGAAATTTTCGGGATCAATGATTGGACCATGCAAACTAGAAATACCTTTTCGTGGATAAAGCAAGAGATTA